GCACCATGAACTTTGTACCGCGCACATCACTTAGACAGACCTCGGAAAGTAACGTAAGCAAGAGTGAAGAAATAGAATAAATATAAAAGAAAAAGCGAAATTCCGAAATCAAAAGGGATTGAATTTTATTTGTACTGTGTCTGAAATGCATCCTGTCTATTCCTATCCTTCAACCCCTCTATACTTTTTTTAAGTTTTTTTAAAACTTTTTTCTTTTTTTTTTTTGATATATATATGAATATGAAGACTTAACACTCTTTTTGAGTGAGAGAAAGCACAATATGAACAAACAAGAAAGAAAAAAGAAACAAAAAAAGGGAACATAATCCCACTTTAGTTCTTTACCATAACCATACATATATTTTTTACCCATCTCTAAAAATGGAGGTATATATCTATACGCTAGATGAATAAGTATGTATCATGCTCTTGACTATTAACGAATATATATCCTGATCTGTCTCGATTAATTTGTATGAATATCTATCCGATATATTATTCATGTGTCAGGAACCAGATTTGAACTGGTGACACGAGGATTTTCAGTCCTCTGCTCTACCAACTGAGCTATCCCGACCATTTCCCGTGCATCATCCTAGTAGAGTACTTGTATCTATGTCAATTAAAGGGACTAAATCTAAATAAAGTAAAGTATTAAATAAAGTAAAGTATTAAAAAATTTTATCTAATAAATGTAAGGATAATGATATGGACTGTGAATGATTCAATAATAGAGATTCATTGCCCATATATGTTCATTTGTACAGGTATCGTATCTATCCAAATTGGGATAAGATCCAAAGATTTCTCTTCGGATTCATTTGTGAAAGAGTAGAGTGAATGAGAAAGAAAGATAGTGAATTTTGTTTGAACCACTGATGAAAAAAAGAGGATAAATAGTTAGGAAGTAAAATGGACTTTTTGTTGGGGATAGAGGGACTTGAACCCTCACGATTTCTAAAGTCGACGGATTTTCTTCTTACTATAAATTTCATTGTTGTCGGTATTGACATGTAGAACGGGACTCTCTCTTTATTCTCGTCCGATTAATCAGTTTTTCAAAAGATCTATCAAACTCTGGAATGAATGATTTGATCACTAAATATTCGATTCTTCCTTCAACTTCGATTGGAATGGATTCACAATAACTCTGAATTTTTTCTTTCATATATATATATATATATTCGTATATATTCGATAGATTCGGGTCGTGATTAATCGTTTGATATGTTAGTATGTATACGTACGTATTAGATATATAGGGCCGTCCTTTCTGTAATTTCGATAGAGGAATTCCAGCTACTAACACAACGTAGTCAACTCCATTCGTTAGAACAGCTTCCATTGAGTCTCTGCACCTATCCTTTTTTTTCTAGTTTTATAAATTTCTAGTTTTATAAATAGAAACCCTTGTTTTATCAAAATAAAGATTTGGCTCAGGATTGCCCATTTTTAATTCCAGGGTTTCTCTGAATTTGGAAGTTACCACTTAGTAGGTTTCCATACCAAGGCTCAATCCAATCAAGTCCGTAGCGTCTACCAATTTCGCCATATCCCCTTTTGATTTGAGACCAAGATCCAGTTGGAATTCCACCTATCTCTTTCATTTATTTTGGAACCGTTGAATTCATTAGATAATGATTCCCATATCGAAAAAGCGTATGTTATTTGATTTTTTTGGCGATCCTCTATCAGTTTATTTCTATTGGATAAACCTTGTTTCAATCAGAAATGATTCTATCATTGATGTATCCGCAATTCAATATTGATAGATATATCCCATATATAATATATATATGTTTCTCCCTCCCTTTCTTTTTTACAGTGCGATTTGGAATACTGGAACGGTCGATATTCATTCTTCTTTTTTTTTCGTCCTATCTCTTCCTTTTCCGAATGAAACCATAAGAATGTCTCATTCTAATTTGGATTGTATCTTTATCCTTATCTTATCTTTTCTTAGGACCGATCCACTCGCTATACGCTATAATTATTGCTATAACTGCTTTACTTTAAGAAAGAAATTCATTTTTTATTAAGAAATAATTAGATTTTTTATAATCATAGTTTATAATTTGAAATTATCAATGAAATTATCAATTATCATTAATATATATATATATAATATATATATTAAAAAATATAAATATAATGTATAAATATATAAATAATAATGTATAAAATGCATAAAAAAAAAAAATAGAATGATCAAAAAAAATAGAATGTATAAATAATTATTAATGTAATTAATAATATAGATATAATGATATATAATGATATAGATATAACAATAGAACTATGAACTATAGTTCATATTAAATTAATAGCTAATAGCCCTAAGCTAAGATCCAGCAGTTTCCTGAATTCCTATACACTATTTCTATTTGTTATACTATTTCTATTTCTGTTATGTGAGCCCGCTTAGCTCAGAGGTTAGAGCATCGCATTTGTAATGCGATGGTCATCGGTTCGATTCCGATAGCCGGCTTTTTTTTCTCTA